TATGAATGAGATAAAGACAGAATAATCAGAAGTAGTATAGAGTTTCCTTTTTTTTTTTTTAACACACTAAATTTCATGTTCAAAAAAGAATTCGCGGATTCTTTTTGGTAGTGAGTGAAATTTCATTTATAAAATACGACGGAATTTCGTAATATAAATATACTAAGAATAGTATTATATTTATTAAGTACATGCCAATATGGCTATCTATCCATATATCACACCTTTTATTGTAATTTCACTTGGGGCAACATGAATCACACTTCATCAAAATTCGGATTTTCTATATCAATATATTCAATGAAAAATTGAAACAGGATAATTCTCTATTGGAATATGTACATAAGAGAGAGATCCGGCTTGGTATCTGGATAACAATTTATGTTCTAGGGTTTACATATACACATATATGTTGTTATAATTGAAATTGAAAAGAATTGATTATTGAAAAAAAAGTGAATGAATACTGATTAGTCATAAATCAATTTGTTAGTCATCAATTTGATTTGCTTTTGCCATTCAAGGAAACAAAATATCATTGGATATCAAAATTGAAGAACCGTTCACAAATTAAAAGGAAATTGTTAATGGTTCCAATTTACCCTGAATTTTTCGGTCTGTGACCGGAAATCTCTTTTTCCTATTCTCAATAGAAAAAAAGAGAAGGGTTGTTTTTAAGCGATGTATATTTTGAGATACAATCAATCGAAGAGAATAATATAAAATAGATCCAGATCCAATAAAAAATAGGAATTTCTTTTTAAGAAAGGATAAGTACAACGGGATTCAAGATCAAAAAAAAAGAAAGAGTTAGAAATAGAATATAGATAATATTTTTTTTTATCCATTTTGGATCGAATTTGGCGGCATGGCCAAGTGGTAAGGCGGGGGACTGCAAATCCTTTATCCCCAGTTCAAATCCGGGTGTCGCCTGATCAACAAAAGATTTCGGATTTCTTATCCTGTTGATCTAATTCGATGAATTTTTGTTCCGCAAGAAAGAGAGACAAAGGACTAAGCGGGCGTGTCAATACTTGATTTTTATAACCCATAGCATAGGTTTTGGTTTTATATAAAGACTGTAATTTTTTTCTCAAAATCTGGGTGTAGCCCAAATCAGGGATGAAACAACTCTCCTTATTAATTTTATTAATTTAATGATTGGTTCAGGCGATTCAATTGAAAAATCAAATAAATGGTGAGAGTCAATTCCGGGATTCAGAACTAAGGTTGGAAATCTAGGTATCCAAAGGTTCCTAAGAGGCACTCTGTTTTTGCTACTAAAATTGAAGAAGAGATTATACGAAAGACTATCATATCAATACCTCTTAAACTACCCTTATTAAAGTAAAGTAGTGTCTCGCGACTCTCTCCGTCTGCTATTAAATTAGATCGGATACGATGATGGAAAATCAATTTAGGAGTTGTGGAAAGGCCAGAAGATATCCGACTCGCGAGAGGCTATGAGTTATGAGTGCTCAGACAACCAATCAGAATGGAATGGTTGGTCGACTCTTATTCTTATAGAGTCAAAGGTCGAAGTTGAAAAAAAAAAAGAATGTATCTTGATAGTATATTTTTATGCTTTTTGCTTAGTCAAAAAAGGTATCAAAATAAACAATAGGTCTTACTATTTTCACATGTTCCATTAGAAAAGCATTGCTTTTCTATTTTTCCAAAGAAAAGGCGTGTGTATCATCGTATTTGTACTTAATGTTTCCTGATTCTACCGAAAACCCTAAAATATAGAAAATTATTACGAGTGTATTCATTAAATTGGTTTGGTTCATCAACAGTCTTAAGTCAGAATCCTATTTTTTTGACTCTGCGCCATTGATTCCACTATGATTATTAATCAATAATAGAATAATTCCTTCATAGAAATAGGGGACATAATTCACATGGATATAGTAAGTCTTGCTTGGGCTGCTTTAATGGTAGTCTTTACGTTTTCCCTTTCACTTGTAGTATGGGGAAGGAGTGGACTCTAGAGCTGGGAACACTATTAATTGAGTAATCGATTGCTTAATCGAACTGTATCAATTCTTTATTGATCGTTTTGCGAAGCCAAAAATAAAAATGTCTTCAAAATTGTACTGGAATAGAATAATGAATGACCATAATTTTATTTCGAAACTCAAATCTACGCATGATAGGAGATTTTTTCCAACCAAACTTTTCCAAAATAGAATATTTTGGTGAATCTGCTCTTATCAGAATTATGGATATTACAATAAGAAAACCAATACCCATTTTTTTCTTTATTTCCCTTTTTCTTTACTTTTACATTTCTAAAAGCTAAAAAAAAGCCGTTCCTCTATTACGACAATACATATTTTCTTTCTACTGGAAACGAAGCGATTAATGATTGTCCAAAGAAAAGAGGTCCTACCTACACATAATAAAATTGGATCTTTCTGCTGTTGAGCGATCCACATATCACACATTTAATATTTGTTTTAGATTCCTAGAAATGTTTTTATGCTTTTTTTGAATCATCTCATGTTTAAGCATGAAAAACGGACAGGGTCTACTCTACTTCTTTTCCAAATCCGAAGAAGTTACCATATAACTCCACGGATCGTCTGTTAATTGTTCAATCAATGACTTCTTGAGATGGGAAATCAAAATAAAAGAAATAGAATTAATTAGAGTGCTATCTATTATGTACATCTAAATCTAATATATGTACAGTACATACATATTGTAATTTGATCTATATGAAGCCTAGATTCGTATACAATACAACTTTATATAATAAAAAATAGTATACAATAACTAGTAGCTAGTGTGGTAGAAAGAACTATATACAGTTCTTTCTACCACACTAGCTTAGTAGATACTTACTAAGATACTTCTGATTCCAGCCCAATCATTTCATTTAAGACTTAGAGTTTGAATCCCTTTCTTTCATTTCTTGAATCATTGATAAGAACTAATAATTCCAGTTTCATTCAAATCAATCATTTTGGCTGACTGTTTTTACATAGATTATAAGTAAAAAAGCAGTAGGAACTAGAATGAACAGTGCAGTAGCAATAAGTGCGAGAATATTGACTTCCATAATCTAATCTTCTTTTTTTTGTTTCGCAATAACTCGGGATCTAATCCCATAGAGATAAGAAATTTGACTCCTGTAAATTCAATAGGATGAATTGCATCCTGATGATACTGAATCAGATCAATATTATGAATAACAATTTCTGATCTATCAAATGAATTCGTCGTCGAGAATTGAATAGTATAACATAGGAAGATCTTTTATCCATACTAAATCAAAAATACCATTTTTGATTGGATCAGAAATACCCATCATTAGATTTTCATTCCCTTTTTCTTTTCTATAACCTATTATCCTCCTTATACAACTTTCCTACTTATACATAGTACATAGAATTATGTACATAAAATTATGTACATAAAATTATGAGGTTCATATGACCGGTATTCTCTGGGTCATACACAGATCTAAACAGTATAAGTGAGATGTAAAAAAGAAGGGATTAAGTTAAGTAATTTTCGAAGAAATGAAATTTACTAAGAATAAGAAAGGGGCCTTGCTTGGTTGGTCTTTTATTTTATTAGTATCCTCTTTTCTTTATTGAATTGAGATTGGAACGTATACATGAAAAATTCAGTATGCAATTTGAATGAGAATGAAATAGATTGTTTCCAATTAGTATTAATAATTGAGGATACACAAAAAAAGTCGGAATTAGAAAGGATGCGCTTTAACCTGAAAAGTACTCCGCCGGGTAATTAAATTATATTAAGTTCATTGTGTATCGTACAATAAACGAAGACAATTTGTGTCTGTACTCTCCATAAAAATATGGGAACTCTATTCCATTTCATTGATCAAGAATAATCGAAAAAAGTGAGTATGGTATCTCTTAAACTTAAAATACTGAATATAGTCAGTCTGAATATAGCAGCAATACTACCGATTATACCAATCTACATATGTCTCTCCCTTATCAATTAGTACTAGTGAAAGAAATTGAAATTCCCCTACCCGTATTTGTCTGATGATAAATGCGAAAAAAAATAAAAACCCCCTTCCCGCATCAGAGATTCGATTTTGCTCTTCGTCTTCCCTTTCGCGAAAAATAGAGAAATGAATTGATAAATTTGTCGGATCCTAGTTCGGGACTGACGGGGCTCGAACCCGCAGCTTCCGCCTTGACAGGGCGGTGCTCTGACCAATTGAACTACAATCCCAGTAAGGTGTATAGCATACATATTCTTATGGTTTCATAAGAACATTCTACTTGTCATGTTGTAACGTAACAGATACGTGAATGATATATGGATATCATATCCACATAAACACAGACTTTAGTGAGAGTGACGCAGATTATTTAGTAACTAGTGATTATTTATTTTATTGTTTATTGTTAAAAATAAATAATCAATCTTTTTTCAATGAGATGATAAAAAATAAGGACCCTTTTGACTTTTTTCATGATCTTTAAGTATCATGAATCTAGATCGTTAGAAAGATCAGAACAGATGAGAAAAAAAATATAGATAGAGCAAAAAAATTGACCCTTTTTCTTTATTTCGAAATTTATAATTTCTACGGATCAGGCATTTATGTTTCTTTTCTGTAGGACAAATTGGTTATATCAGACTCATGGAGCGGTGAATTTTTGGGCCGAGCTGGATTTGAACCAGCGTAGACATGTCGCCAACGAATTTACAGTCCGTCCCCATTAACCGCTCGGGCATCGACCCAGGAAGAATGCATTCTAAGTTTATTGATAATCCATGATCAACTTCCTTTCGTAGTACCCTACCCCCAGGGGAAGTCGAATCCCCGTTTTCTCCTTGAAAGAGAGATGTCCTAAACCACTAGACGATGGGGGCATATCCGCCCGACCGTCATCATACTATGATGATAGTATGAACAGTTTTTTGGAATTGTCAATATAATCTAAGGGTATGGCTAGATCCAAAGAGTCTTTCTATGTTATGATTCTGTAGAATTTTTAACATTT